AATTCAAATTTCAAATAGAGATATATACAGATCTATAGAGAGCCTTCCATCTTTTTGCATTTCCCGAAAATTCCCTGTTGTTGGATCAGATTCCAATCAATTTTGTAGAAATTTGTAATGGAATAAAATTTTCTAATGACTATTGAATAGCAGTAGAATAGAAGCCAAAAAGAACAAAAAGAATAAGAAATCTAACAAGGGGATTATGATACATCTATTTTTTTTTTTGAAAGATTAATAAGTCCATTGATTTAGTTTGGCGTTTCTTGTACCTATTTTGTATTCGATTTCTATTAGGTTCTATTCTATTCTATATATTTCTATTAGGTTCTATATTAGTATTCGATATATATTTACTTAAAGATACTAAAGATACTTAGTATAATTATATATTATATATAATAGAAATAATCAAAATACCAGATATTCTAAGATATCTTTAAAATTCAGAATATAACAATAACAGGTACAAATATTAAATTGAGGTACCCTTTTTATGACAACTTTCAATAACTTACCCTCCATTTTTGTGCCTTTAGTAGGCCTAGTCTTTCCGGCACTTGCAATGGCTTCTTTATTTCTTCATATTCAAAAAAATAAGATTTTTTAGATCGGATGAGACCTATTCAAAAAAATAAGATTTTTTAGATCGGATGAGACCTAATCGTATCACTCCTTTTTTTATTTTAAAAACTTCGATTCGATAAGACCCTTTTGGTAGAATATTATATAACACGTAGATTCCTACAAACATAACTAAAAAAACCTCTTATGCATGTGTAAACGTATTATATGGGTAAATAACTTTGTGCTCTTTGGAAAAATGTATCATCATCGGGTCGATGTACGAAATTCAAGTCTATTTATTTGTATCATAGTTATAGGGGATCATATAAAGGAAGGAGATGTGATTATTTTAGATAGAAACAATTCTATTAATTACTCCTAAGGTAAAGGTTCACAACAAAATAGTTGATGAGAGTTACTTTGAAAACAAAAAAAGGAAAGTCATATTTTCTCAATTCCAAAAAATTGTATAACTGGATCTAATATATATGAGTTGGCGATCAGAATCTATATGGATAGAATTTATAACGGGGTCTCGAAAAACAAGTAATTTCTGCTGGGCCTTTATCCTATTTTTAGGTTCATTAGGATTCTTATTGGTTGGAACTTCCAGTTATCTTGGTAGAAATTTTATATCGTTATTTGCGTCTCAGCAAATCATTTTTTTTCCCCAAGGGATTGTGATGTCTTTCTATGGGATCGCAGGTCTCTTTATTAGTTGCTATTTGTGGTGCACTATTTTGTGGAATGTGGGTAGTGGTTATGATCTTTTCGACCGAAAAGAAGGAATAGTGCGTATTTTTCGTTGGGGATTTCCTGGAAAAAGTCGTCGCATCTTTTTACGATTCCTTATGAAAGATATTCAGTCCATCAGAATAGAAGTTAAAGAGGGTGTTTCTGCTCGACGTGTCCTTTATATGGAAATTCGAGGTCAAGGGGCTATTCCTTTAATTCGTACTGATGAGAATTTTACTACACGAGAAATTGAGCAAAAAGCTGCTGAATTGGCTTACTTCTTGCGTGTACCAATTGAAGTATTTTGAAATGAGTTCTTTTTAACATACTAAATGCTTTGGCAGTAAGAAGAAAAAACTAAAGAATTTCTTTCTTTTTTTTTTTCAATTGAACATTCATCCATTCTTTTATGCTCATTTTTTTTATATATTTGATAGAAAAGAAAGGAAGTTTCTTCGTCTCAAAATTCGAATAATATTTTTTTATTTAAAAAATTTGAAAAAGTTCTTTTATCTTTTAGTATTGATCGAAAAAAGGGGGAATAACATCCCGGAAATCCAATTTTTTTCTAGATTCAAAGCAAAGACTAAGTATTTAATCAAAAGAAAAAGAGAAAATGGATTAATCGGCTCAATACATTCTATTCGAATTCGAATAGAAACTCATGCTCGATTGAAATATTAGATCTAATAGAATAAACAAATGCAGTGGGTTCATTAACAATTCACAGATTCAAAATGGCAAAAAAGAAAGCATTCATTCCTTTTTTTTATTTTACATCTATAGTTTTTTTTCCCTGGGTGATCTCTCTCTGCTGTAATAAAAGTTTGAAAATTTGGATTACTAATTGGTGGAATACTAGACAATGCGAAACTTTTTTGAATGATATTAAAGAAAAAAGTGTTCTAGAAAAATTCATACAATTCGAAGACCTATTCCAGCTGGATGAAATGATAAAGGAATACCCAGAAACCGATTTACAACAATTTCGTCTAGGAATCCACAAAGAAACGATCCAATTCATCAAGATACACAATGAGTATCATATCCATACAATCTTGCACTTCTCGACAAATCTAATATCTTTCGTTATTCTAAGTGGTTATTCCTTTTGGGGTAAGGAGAAGCTTTTTATTCTGAATTCTTGGGTTCAAGAATTCCTATATAATTTAAGTGATACAATTAAAGCTTTTTCGATTCTTTTATTAACTGATTTATGTATCGGATTCCATTCGCCTCACGGTTGGGAACTAATGATTGGTTATATTTACAAAGATTTTGGGTTTGCTCATTATGAACAAATTTTATCTGGTCTAGTTTCTACCTTTCCAGTCATTCTTGATACAATTTTTAAATATTGGATCTTTCGTTATTTAAATCGTGTATCTCCGTCACTTGTAGTAATTTATCATGCAATAAATGACTAAAAAACGATTAACTGATCCAATTAGAATTTTTCTTACCTTATATTATACATCATAACCAAATCAAAGTCGTATTTACTTTACTCTTTTTACCCATGAGGGATTCCTTGTATATTTCAACAAAAATTTTTTATTTTGTCAGTAAATGTAAATAGCAGAATTGTGGCTAGGGACGTATATTATTGACCTACCTAACTTTATTGTAGAAATTTTCGGGATAAATGATTGGACCATGCAAACTAGAAATACCTTTTCTTGGATAAGGGAAGAGATTACTCGCTCCATATCTGTCTCACTCATCATATATATAATAACTCGGGCATCCATTTCAAGTGCATATCCGATTTTTGCCCAGCAGAATTATGAAAATCCACGAGAGGCGACTGGGCGTATTGTATGTGCCAATTGCCATTTAGCTAGTAAGCCCGTGGATATTGAGGTTCCACAAGCTGTACTTCCTGATACTGTATTTGAAGCAGTTGTTAAAATTCCTTATGATATGCAACTAAAACAAGTTCTAGCTAATGGTAAAAAAGGAGCTTTGAATGTGGGAGCTGTTCTTATTTTACCAGAGGGGTTTGAATTAGCCCCCCCCGATCGTATTTCACCCGAGATGAAAGAAAAGATAGGAAATCTATCTTTTCAGAATTATCGCCCCAATAAAAAAAATATTCTTGTAATAGGTCCTGTTCCTGGTCAAAAATATAGTGAAATAACCTTTCCTATTCTTGCCCCAGACCCTGCTACTAATAAAGATGTTCACTTCTTAAAATATCCTATATACGTAGGTGGAAACAGGGGAAGGGGTCAGATTTATCCTGATGGTAGCAAAAGTAACAATACAGTTTATAACGCTACGGCAGGAGGGATAATAAGCAAAATTGTACGAAAAGAAAAGGGGGGATACGAAATAACCATAGTGGATCCATCGAATGAACGCCAAGTGATTGATATTATCCCTCGAGGCCTAGAACTTCTTGTTTCAGAGGGCGAATCCATTAAACTCGATCAACCATTAACAAGTAATCCTAATGTGGGTGGGTTTGGTCAGGGGGATGCGGAAATAGTACTTCAAGATCCATTACGTGTCCAAGGCCTTTTGTTCTTCTTAGCATCGGTTGTTTTGGCACAAATTTTTTTGGTTCTTAAAAAGAAACAGTTTGAGAAGGTTCAATTATCCGAAATGAATTTTTAGATCTGTCTATTTAGCTTTATCAAATTCGTAAAAAAGAACCAAAAAAATTATGAAAAGCCTTTTGTCTCTCTTTCGATTTTCTATTCCTTTTTGACCAGGTGTCAGGAATTACTTGTATCATAGTCCTAAATCTAGTATGTATATTGAGAAGAATTCACTTTACCCCCCCCCCCTTCTTTATTTTTAAATACAAATTTGAAAAGTGGGAAAGGGGTGTGATGTAACTCTGTCGTTATTGACCAATTGAAATTGATAGAATGTATCAATAATCAAGAGTTTTTCTATTAGAATGGAAAAATTTGACTAGATACTAAAATAAGGAAAGCAAGCGCATAAAAAAGGGGAACCATAAATCGGCGAAACAACAAATTTTAGGGACTATAGGGAGTATTTAGGGAGTATTTTATGTCTTACTAGTCTTCGACACAAGAAAAGGAATTTTAGACATCCTTTTCTTGTGTCGATCTTGTCCTTCTTTATTCCATTCGTTAAAAATTCCTATTCTTAGTTTACATATATATTACTGTTTATATATATATACTATTAATTAATAATATAATAGTAGTATATATAGTAGTTACTTTTTGTAGTTTTATTTATTTTTATTTTAATTTTGATGAAATACTAAATAAAAATAAATAAAAAAAAACTTCGATTTAGTATAGACAAAATTTGAATGATAGATCTACTGATAAAAAATATTGTGCCGGCCGGGAAAGCAGGAAAAGGAAATTAAGTTATTCCCCTTTTTTATTCTATCTTTGATAGGTTTATAAATACTATATGTTCGCAATCTACTAATTTAATTAAGTTCATTTTTCAAAAACACGATAAAAAAGTTCGGATTATTAGCAGTTCAACGGGACCCCCTCGAATCAGATAAAGAAGGAAGAGTGGGGCCCCGTTGAGTTCTTATGTTTTCACGTCTCTAAATCAGTTCATCCAATTTCTACAGGGATGAACCTAATCCTGAATATGAACCATAAAAGAAAATACCTATTAAACCAATCACAAGAATACCAGCTACAGTACCTATTACCCAAAGAGGAATCCTTCCAGTAGTATCAGCCATTTATTCC